CCATGCGTGCCCAAAGGCGTAAAACAATTACTTGGGAGCTGTTTCAAGCAAATGTACATTCCCCCCTTTTTTTGGACAGAGTAGACAAACCACTCTTTTTTTCTTTTGATATTTCTGGACCGCTGAAACGAATATCTCGAAATTGGATATGTAAAAACAAAGAATCAAAAATTTATGATTATACAGAAAAAAAGATCGAGAAAAAAGACGAGGCCAAAAGAGAAAAATACAAAAGAGAAGAGAAAATGAGGATAGAAATAGCAGAAGCTTGGGATAGTCTTTTACTTGCTCAAGTAATAAGGGGCTCCGTGTTAATAACCCAATCAATTCTTAGAAAATATATTATATTACCTTCACTGATAATAGTTAAAAACATTGCCCGTATGTTATTATTTCAATTTCCTGAGTGGTCTGAGGATTTAACGGATTGGAATCGAGAAATGCATGTTAAATGCACTTATAATGGTGTTCAATTATCCGAAACAGAATTTCCAAAAAACTGGTTAACAGACGGTATTCAGATAAAGATCCTATTTCCTTTTTGCCTGAAACCTTGGCACAGATTTAAACTACAACCCTCTCATAAAGATCCAATGAAAAAAAAGAAAGGTCAAAAGAATGATTTTTGCTTTTTAACAGTTTGGGGAATGGAAACTGAACTACCTTTCGGCTCTCCTCGAAAACGGCGTTCGTTTTTTGAGCCTATTTTTAAAGAACTAAAAAAAAAAATAAAAAAATGGAAAACGAAATGTTTTATAGCTTTAACAATTTTAAAAGAAAAAACTAAATTGTTTCGAAAAGCTTCAAAAGAAACAAAAAAATGGATCACTCAAAGCATTCTATTTCTAAAGGGACTAATAAAAGAACTTTCAAAAATAAATCCAATTCCATTTTTTGGGTTGAGAGAACCATATGAATTGGGCGAAACTAAAAAGGATTCGATAATCAGTAATAAGATGATTCACAAATCATCCCTTCAAATTCAATCTATGGCGTGGACAAATTATTCATTAACAGAAAAAAAAATAAAAGATCTGACTAAGAGAACAAACACAATCAAAAATCAAATACAAAAAATTCTAATTATAAAAGAGAAGAAAAACGAATTTCTAACTCAAGAAATAAATAGTAGTTCTAACAAAATAAGTTATCAGGATAAAATAGTAGAATCAGCAAAAAAATTTTGGCAAATAGTAAAAAGAAGAAATATTCGATTAATCCGGAAATTCTATTTTTTTATAAAATTTTTCATTGAAAAGATATACATGGATATTCTTCTATATATCATTAATATTCCAAGAACCAATACCCAACTTTTTCTTGAATCAACAAAAAAAATGATTGAGAACTTCATTCACAATAATGAAGCAAATCAAGAAAGAATTAATAAAACAACTAAAAATACAACTAATTTTATTTCAACTATAAAAACCTCACTTTCTTCACTTTCTAATATTAGTATTAGAAATAAAAATGAAAAAGCTTTTTGTGACTTATCCTCCCTCTCACAAGCATATGTATTTTACAAATTATCACAAACCCAAGTTATTAGTTTTTATAAATTCAAACCTATCCTTCAATATCATGGAACATCTCTTTTTCTTAAAAATGAAATAAAAGATTATTTTGAAGAACAGGGAGTATCTCATTCCAGATTAAGACATCATTATGGGTTAAGACAGAAAATCGTTTGGCATTCTGGAATGAATGAATGGAAAAACTGGTTAAGGAGTCGTTATCAATACGATTTAGTTCAGAATAGATGGCTAAAATTAGTACCAAGACAATGGCGAAATAGAGTCAATCAACACTATCTGGCTCAAAATAAAGATTTAACAAAATGGGATTCAGATGAAAAAGAAAGATTAATTCATTACGAAAAAAAAAATGATTTTCAAGCGAACTCATTACTAACTCAAGAATATAAACTGAATCAAGAACAAAAATATAAAAAATATAATTTAAAAAAAAACTATGGATATGATTTTTTATCATATAAATCTATTAATTATCAAGATAAGAGGGACCCGTATGCTTATAGATCACCATTCCAAGTAAATAAGAGGGAAGAGAGTTCTTATCATTACAACATGGATAAACAAAATTTTTTTGATACATTGAGGGATATCCCTATCCATAATTATCTAGGAGAAGGCGATATCCTAGATGCTATGGGGAATTTTTCGCACAGAAAGTTTTTTAATTGGAGAATTCTTCATTTTTGTCTTAGAAATAAGGTCGATATTGAGTCCTGGGTCGATACCAGTACAAAGAGTAACAAAAATATTAAGACTGTGGTTAAGAATTATCAACTAATTGATAAAATGGACCTTTTTTATTTCACAATTTATCAAGATCAAGAAAGCAACCCATCCAATAAAAAAGGAAGCCATTTTGATTGGATGGGACTGAATGAAGAAATACTAAGTCATCCTATACCGAATCTAGAACTTTGGTTCTTCCCAGAATTTGTGCTGCTATATAATGCATATAAGGTTAAACCATGGATCATACCAATAAAATTACTTCTTTTCAATTTTAATGGAAATAGGAACATTAATAAAAATATTATTGAAAATAAAAAAAGGGACTCCCTTATAGCACCAAACGAAAAACAAATTATTGGATTAGAGAATCGAAATCAAGAAGAAAAAGAACCCATAGGTGAAGGGGGTCTTGTATCAGATGCACAAAAACAAGGAAATTTTAAATCCGTTCTCTCAAACCAAGAAAAAGATGTTGAAGAAGATTATGATAAATCAGACAAAAAAAAACGTAGAAAGAAAAAGCAATACAAGAGCAACACGGAAGCAGAGCTTGATTTCTTCCTAAAAAGGTATTTGCGTTTTCAATTGAGATGGGATGATTCTTTAAATCAAAGAATAATCAATAATATCAAAGTATATTGCCTCCTGCTTAGACTGATAAATCCAAACGAAATTGTTATATCCTCTATTCAACGGGGAGAAATGAATCTGGATATTTTGATGATTCAGAAGGATTTAACTCTTAGAGAACTAATGAAAAAAGGAATATTGATTATCGATCCAGTTCGTCTGTCGGTAAAAAATGATGGCCAATTTATTCTATATCAAACTATAAGTATTTTGTTGGTTCATAAAAATAAACACCAAATTAATCAAAGATACCAAGAAAAAAACTATATTGATAAAAATCATTTTTATGGATTTATTGCAAGACATCAAAAAATGACTGAAAATAAAGACAAAAATCATTATGATTTGTTTGTTCCTGAAAATATTTTATCCCCTAACCACCGGCGAGAATTGCGAATTCGAATTTCTTTCAATTCAAGGGATAAAAATGGTATGCATAGAAATGCAGTATTTTTAAATAATGTAAAAAACTGTGGTCAAGTTTTGACTAAAAATAAACATCTTGGTAGTGATAAAAAGAAACTAATTAAATTAAAGTTCTTTCTTTGGCCCAATTATCGATTAGAAGATTTAGCTTGTATGAATCGATATTGGTTTAATACTAATAACGGCAGTCGTTTCAGTATGATAAGGATCCGTATGTATCCGCGTCTGAAAATTCGTTAATGGTCCATTTTAATGGTACATTTTCCCCTATATTATGTATGTATCGTGCCGGGTATATGAAAACAAATAGATGGTCACAAGGATTGTCTTACATTTTATTCTGATACACGATACTAATTTAATGACATACATATCAATTAGATCGACAAATGAATCAACAAAATCCTCTTATTTGAACTCTCAAATTTTCTCTTTTGTAGAAATCTCTCACTCTTTTGTATCCCTATACGAATCAAATCGAAACCCGGATTGATTAATTTTATTTGAAAAAAAATGATAAAGTTCATAACGAACTTAAAATCATCGTGTATATCAAAATGACTGGTATTATTATTACTGATCCGTAAAATTCACATTCAAAAAAAGGGGGAAATTTTTTGGTTTTATGGTAAAAAATTCATTCATCTCAGTTATTTTTCAAGAAAAAAAAGAAGAAAACAGGGGGTCTGTTGAATTTCAAATAGTTAGTTTCACCAATAAGATACGAAGACTTACTTCACATTTGGAATTGCACAAAAAAGACTATTTATCTCAGAGAGGTCTACGTAAAATTCTAGGAAAACGTCAACGACTGCTATCTTATTTATCAAAGACAAATAAAATACGTTATAAAGAATTAATTGGTGAGTTGGATATTCGGGAATCAAAAAATCGTTAATTTGCAAATTTTGAATTAGTCGATTTATTAGATTTTCATTTTGATGTACTTGTTTTCGTTTTCAACAATTCATGTAAGAATGAATCGAGGAAAAACTTATGAATCTATCAGCTACAGAAAAAGACCTTATGATAGTCAATATGGGGCCTCACCACCCATCAATGCATGGTGTTCTTCGTCTCATCGTTACTCTAGATGGTGAAGATGTTGTTGACTGTGAACCAATATTAGGTTATTTACACAGAGGAATGGAAAAAATTGCGGAAAACCGAACAATTATACAATATTTGCCGTATGTAACGCGTTGGGATTATTTAGCCACTATGTTCACGGAAGCAATAACCGTAAATGGACCAGAACAGTTGGGGAATATTCAAGTCCCTAAAAGGGCCAGCTATATCAGAGTAATTATGTTGGAGTTGAGTCGTATAGCTTCTCATCTATTATGGCTTGGACCTTTTATGGCAGATATTGGTGCACAGACCCCCTTTTTCTATATTTTCAGAGAAAGAGAATTAGTATATGATCTATTCGAAGCTGCCACCGGTATGAGAATGATGCATAATTATTTTCGTATCGGAGGAGTGGCGGCCGATCTACCTTACGGCTGGATAGATAAATGTTTGGATTTCTGTGATTATTTTTTAACAGGAATTGTTGAATATCAAAAACTTATTACGCGAAATCCTATTTTTTTAGAACGAGTTGAAGGGATAGGCGTTATTGGTGGAGAAGAAGCAATAAATTGGGGTTTATCCGGCCCAATGCTACGAGCATCTGGAATCAAATGGGATCTTCGGAAAGTTGATCATTATGAGTGTTACGACGAATTTGATTGGGAAATCCAGTGGCAAAAAGAAGGAGATTCATTAGCTCGTTATTTAGTCCGAATCAGTGAAATGACGGAATCTATAAAAATAATTCAACAGGCCCTGGAAGGAATTCCGGGTGGTCCCTATGAGAATTTAGAAATCCGATGCTTTGATCGAGAAAGGGATCCAGAATGGAATGATTTTGAATATCGATTCATTAGTAAAAAACCTTCTCCCACATTTGAATTACCGAGACAAGAACTTTATGCGAGAATGGAAGCCCCAAAGGGAGAATTAGGAATTTTTCTGATAGGGGATCAAAGCGGTTTTCCTTGGAGATGGAAAATTCGCCCGCCGGGTTTTATCAATTTGCAAATTCTTCCTCAGTTAGTTAAAAGAATGAAATTGGCTGATATTATGACGATACTAGGTAGCATAGATATCATTATGGGAGAAGTGGATCGTTGAAATGATAATTTATACGACAGAAGTAGAAGATATCAATTCCTTTTACACATTGGAATCTTTAAAAGAGGTCTATGGGATCATATGGATGTTGGTCCCTATTTTGACTCTTGTTTTGGGAATCACAATAGGTGTACTAGTAATTGTATGGTTAGAAAGAGAAATATCTGCAGCAATACAACAACGTATTGGGCCTGAATACGCCGGTCCTTTGGGCATTCTTCAAGCGCTAGCAGATGGAACAAAACTGCTTTTCAAAGAAAATATTCTTCCATCTAGAGGCAATACTCGTTTATTTAGTATTGGACCGGCTATAGCAGTCATATCAATTTTACTAAGTTTTTCAGTAATTCCTTTTAGCTCTCGCCTTATTTTAGCCGATCTCAATATCGGGATTTTTTTATGGATTGCCATTTCAAGTATTGCTCCCGTTGGACTTCTTATGTCAGGATACGGATCAAATAATAAATATTCCTTTTTAGGTGGTCTGCGAGCTGCTGCTCAATCGATTAGTTATGAAATACCATTAACTCTATGTGTTTTATCAATATCTCTACGTGCGATTCGTTGAAATAGAAACTTTTATTTTACCTATTCCTTTCGTTCTAGAAAATAAGTTGAGTTGATAAACTAAATTAGATAGTTATATATGAGTGAAAGAAAGCAGCTTATAAATTCGCAGTAAATTAAACAAAAAAATGGAATCTCATTTCCTATGTACAAGAGGTAAGTGGAAGAAAACGTAAGCGGAAGAAGTCTTTACCCCAAGACGGGTTGATTAGTCAATCTAGCTTGAAGCGGGCTCAAAAGATCAACCGTATAGAGTTTTCGCTATCCTTTGTATGGATTCCCATACATGTATTGCTAAACAAACGGGGGATTGAACAAAAAACGAGTGGATGGTTAGGAACACCAAAATACATAAAGGATTGGTAATGGAGATTATGTAAATTATATAAAAAGAGACTTCTGGATAACATAAAAAGAATACTAATTGGGGCTTTAAATTCGTAGAAATGACTAGGCAGTACTCCCCATGATTCCGGTCCAGAGTATCCTCCTATCTGCCGATTAAAGTAATGACTATCAGGAACGAAATAATCCTTTACTATTTTTTAGTTTAAGCCCCATTCGTGGTTTTATCAGATCCGAAAGCAGAATAGGAACGAAAAAGAAACAATAAAGAATAAAAAAGAAATCTTTTTTTTTTTCTTTCTTTCATAGATATAGAGAGATCTAATCCGTGTCATGATTTATGAGCTAATGGAATGTTTCATTTTTTTCGTAATAGAAAACAATGGGTTGAAATATCTATTGATATTCTACAAGAAGTATTTTATTGAAGGCTTAAGTTATTACTCAACTTGAAATTATGAACGGGCGAGATCAATTCAGAAGCACTTATTTTTTTATTCTTCAGAATATAGCAGACAGAATTCCATTGGTATAATTTTGGACCTTCCAATCTATATTTTTCTCTATCTATTCTACAACCATACGAAGATAAATAATACTGATTCGGTCCTAAAATTTATTTGTGACCCACGAGGAGCCGTATGAGGTGAAAATCTCATGTACGGTTTTGGACTAGCGATGTAAACAGTGATGTTATCATCGACTATAATTATCTAACAGTTCAAGTACAGTTGATATAGTTGAGGCGCAATCAAAATATGGTTTTTGGGGATGGAATTTGTGGCGTCAGCCAATAGGGTTTATCGTTTTTCTAATTTCTTCTCTAGCAGAATGTGAGAGATTACCTTTTGATTTACCAGAAGCGGAGGAAGAATTAGTAGCAGGGTATCAAACCGAATATTCAGGTATCAAATTTGGTTTATTTTACGTTGCTTCCTATCTAAATCTATTACTTTCTTCGTTATTTGTAACAGTTCTTTACTTGGGGGGTTGGAATATTTCCATTCCGTATGTATTCGTCCCTGAGCTATTTGAAATAAATAAAATAAATGGAATCATTGGAACGACAATTGGTATCTTTATTACATTAGCTAAAACTTATTTGTTTTTGTTTATTTCTATCGCAACACGATGGACTTTACCTAGGTTAAGAATGGACCAATTATTAAATCTCGGGTGGAAATTTCTTTTACCCATTTCTCTGGGTAATCTATTATTAACAACTTCTTTCCAACTTCTTTCACTGTAAAGAAAAAAAGAATATGAGATTCATGACTTGGTTCAAACAAGAGAAAGAAACAAACATAAAATTATTCATAGATATTCACGATATGTTCCCTATGGTAACTGGGTTCATGAATTATGGCCACCAAACAGTCCGAGCAGCAAGGTACATTGGTCAAGGTTTCATGATTACCTTATCCCACGCAAATCGTTTACCCGTAACTATTCAATATCCTTATGAAAAATTAATCACATCAGAGCGTTTCCGCGGACGAATCCATTTTGAATTTGATAAATGCATTGCTTGTGAAGTATGTGTTCGTGTATGCCCTATAGATCTACCCGTTGTTGATTGGAAATTTGAAACGGATATTCGAAAAAAACGATTGCTTAATTACAGTATTGATTTCGGAATTTGTATATTTTGTGGTAACTGCGTTGAGTATTGTCCAACAAATTGCTTATCAATGACTGAAGAATATGAACTTTCTACTTACGACCGTCACGAATTGAATTATAATCAAATTGCTTTGGGCCGTTTACCAATGTCAGTAATTGACGATTATACAATTCGAACAATTTTGAATTCAATTCAAAGAAAAACTCAGTAAGTAAACCTCCTGTTCTATTAAAGTAAAGAGAAATTTCCCATTCATTCTTTTAAGGTTCCGTTTTGGTTTAAGTTAAAAGACTGGTTGGTTTGAATTAAAAAAAGAATGAGGCCTTTGGTCAATAAATAAAAATTCAATTACAAATTAACTGGTTGATAAGAATTTCGGATTCCTTTTTATTGAAAATAAAACTATATTAATATATTCGTAATTATTTCGAAATATATAGTTTCAAAAAACAAAATACCCTTTTCTTTTGAACAAACAAAAAAGAATCAAAAACGAAACTGTCCAATAATTGTGCTTAGAGCAATTCACACCTAATAGATTAGGATTTTATTCAATTAGGAACGTATCATAAAAAAAAATTCCTGGTCGGGTCAATAAGATCATGAAAAGCATTTCGATTTATTTATCTCTTATTTTACACAGAATGGATTTGCCTGGACCAATACACGATTTTCTTTTAGTTTTTCTGGGATCGGGTCTTATATTAGGAGGCCTGGGAGTGGTATTACTTACCAATCCAATTTATTCTGCCTTTTCATTGGGATTGGTTCTTGTTTGTATATCCTTATTTTATATTCTCTCAAATTCTCATTTTGTAGCTGCTGCCCAGCTCCTTATTTATGTGGGAGCCATAAATGTTTTAATCCTATTTGCTGTGATGTTCATGAATGGTTCAGAATATTATAAAGATTTTAATCTGTGGACCATTGGGAATGGCCTTACTTCGTTGGTTTGTACAAGTATTCTTGTTTCGCTAATTACTACTATATTAGATACATCATGGTACGGGATTATTTGGACTACAAGATCAAATCAAATTATAGAACAAGATTTGATAAGTAATAGTCAACAAATTGGAATTCATTTAGCAACCGATTTTTTTCTTCCATTTGAATTCATTTCAATAATTCTTTTAGTTGCTTTGATAGGTGCAATTGATGTGGCTCGTCAGTAATAAATCTTTCTAACTAGGAATAGCAAGCAATCAAAATGAAACCTTTTTCTGTTTTTTCTGTCTTATCGCATCCATTTTCTTTGAATTCTATTTGAATATTGCTCGTGTATAAAATAGAAATTCGTTTATTCGATATATTTCCAATAGATTCTTTTTTTTTGTTATACTCTAGTCAATCAAATCTGTTGAATTATTGTTCATATTAATAATGAATCGAAATTGATAAGGAGTTGGTCAATGATGCTCGAACATATACTTGTTTTGAGTGCCTATTTATTTTCTATCGGTATTTATGGATTGATCACGAGTCGAAATATGGTTAGGGCCCTTATGTGTCTTGAACTTATACTGAATGCGGTTAATATAAATTTTGTAACATTTTCTGATTTTTTTGATAGTCGGCAATTAAAAGGAAATATTTTCTCAATTTTTGTTATAGCTATTGCAGCCGCTGAAGCAGCTATTGGATCAGCTATTGTGTCCTCGATTTATCGTAACAGAAAATCAACGCGTATCAATCAATCAACTTTGTTGAATAAGTAATATTAATAATATTAAATTATAAGATTCACCAATTTGAATTAGCATGTACAATATGTTGGAATCTACATCATGTTTTCGAAAACGTAAGAAATCAAAGTATCTTGGTCCTTTCTTATGAGTTGATCCCGAAGGAAATTGATTAGAAAATTTCTGGTAAATCGTTGATTCATCTGGTGTTTAACTATATTTATTTACAAGTTTACTAGATTGAAATTTTATGATGTTCAAAAATTTATCGATCCCATGTCACATTCAGTAAAAATTTATGATACATGTATTGGGTGTACTCAATGTGTCCGAGCCTGCCCCACCGATGTGTTAGAAATGATACCTTGGGATGGATGTAAAGCTAAGCAAATTGCTTCCGCTCCAAGAACAGAAGATTGTGTTGGTTGTAAGAGATGTGAATCCGCTTGTCCAACGGATTTCTTGAGCGTTCGAGTTTATTTATGGCATGAAACAACTCGAAGTATGGGTCTAGCTTATTGATACGGTCCAGAAAACCCTAGTTGAATACATTTTGAATCCATTTGATTTTTTTTACTGAAAAAACCCGTGCTCAAAAAGTTTTTTTTTGAGCACGGGTTTTTCTGGTCCAAGTGTATCTTGTCTTTACCACGAATTATTTTCCTTGGTTAACAATAATTGTATTTTTACCAATATCTGCAGGTTCTTTACTTTTCTTTCTTCCTCATAAAGGAAATAAGCTAATTAAGTGGTATACAATATGTATATGCATTTTCGAACTCCTTCTAACAACCTATGCATTTTGTTATCATTTCCGATTGGACGATCCATTAATCCAGCTGGCGGAAGATTATAAATGGATCAATTTTTTTGATTTTTACTGGAGATTGGGAATAGATGGACTTTCTATAGGGCCCATTTTACTGACAGGATTTATCACCACTTTAGCGACTTTGGCGGCTTGGCCAGTTACTCGAGATTCGCGATTATTTCATTTCCTGATGCTAGCAATGTACAGTGGTCAAATAGGATCATTTTCTTCTCGAGACCTTTTACTTTTTTTCATCATGTGGGAGTTCGAATTAATTCCCGTTTATCTACTTCTATCCATGTGGGGGGGAAAGAAACGTCTGTACTCGGCTACAAAATTTATTTTGTACACTGCAGGGGGTTCCGTTTTTCTATTAATAGGAGTTTTGGGTCTCGGTTTATACGGTTCTAATGAACCAACATTAAATTTTGAAACATTAGCTAATCAATCATATCCTGTCGCACTGGAAATAATATTCTATATTGGATTTCTTATTGCTTTTGCTGTCAAATCGCCGATTATACCCTTACATACGTGGTTACCGGATACCCACGGGGAGGCCCATTACAGTACTTGTATGCTTCTAGCCGGAATTTTATTAAAAATGGGAGCATATGGATTAGTTCGGATCAATATGGAATTATTACCCCATGCGCATTCCATATTTTCTCCCTGGTTGATAATAGTGGGTACAATGCAAATAATTTATGCAGCTTCAACATCTCTTGGTCAACGGAATTTAAAAAAAAGAATAGCCTATTCCTCCGTATCTCATATGGGTTTCATAATTATAGGAATTGGTTCGATAACTGATACGGGACTCAACGGAGCTATTTTACAAATAATATCTCATGGCTTTATCGGTGCTGCACTTTTTTTCTTGGCAGGAACGAGTTATGATAGAATGCGTCTTGTTTATCTCGACGAAATGGGCGGAATGGCCGTTTCGATTCCCAAAATATTTACGATGTTCAGTATCTTATCCATGGCTTCTCTTGCATTACCGGGCATGAGTGGTTTTGTTGCAGAATTGATAGTCTTTTTTGGAATAATTACCAGCCAAAAATATTTTTTAATGCCAAAAATACTAATTACTTTCGTAATGGCAATTGGAATGATATTAACTCCTATTTATTCATTATCTATGTCACGTCAAATGTTCTATGGATACAAGCTATTTAATGCTCCAAGTTCTTATTTTTTTGATTCTGGACCACGAGAGTTATTTGTTTCGATCTCTATCTTTCTACCAGTACTAGGTATTGGTATTTATCCGGATTTCGTCCTCTCATTATCAGGTGAGAAGGTCGAAACTATTCTATATAATTATTTTTATAGATAGTTTTCATGAATAAAAAAAATAAAAAAGGAATCCTATGGTTTTTAAAATGGGTCGTTGTACAATGAAAAAGAAAAAAAAATAAGTCTTTTTTCTTCTCTTAAGTTTAAGTTAAGTAAAAAAGGTAAAAGCATTAAATTGAATTTTAATCAGACATCTTTGGCTTTTGTTAGAACCTTTTGAATCGCTCCACTACTTGATTCAAAAGGTTCTTGACAGCTTACAATAAGTTTTCTTATACTTATACTTATATATAATATATACGCCGTCCTGCGTCCTGTGTTAGTATTTGTTAGGCCTAGCCTCTTTATTCAATTCAATTAGATGTTAATTTAATGTAAATGAACCATAACTATGTAAACCTATTCCTAATAGATTGACCCCAAAATAGCATATCCAAATTATAAGAAATCCCATAGAAGCCACAAGTGCGGAATTTACACCTTCCAAATTTGTATTTGTTCGGGTATGGAAATAAATCGCGAATACGGTCCAAGTAATAAACGCCCAAGTTTCCTTTGGGTCCCAATTCCAATATGATCCCCACGCCTCATTAGCCCATACGGCTCCCGAAAGAATTCCTATGGTTAAAAAGATAAACCCGAGACTAATAATACGATAACTCCAACGATCCAATTGTTGAGTCAATTGATATCTGTAATAATTTTTAGAAGAAAGAAAATAAGTGTTTAGTAAAACATTGCTTCTTTCATTCATGTATTGGATTTTCCCAAACGAAAATGCAAAATTATTGTTTTCACCAATAATCTTTATGGCCTTTCGAAATGTAATGACTAGAAGAGCTACTGATAATAATGATCCACATAAAAGAGCTGCATAGCCTAATACCATCATACTTACGTGCATCATTAACCACTGGGATTGGAGAGCAGGTGCTAATATTGCGGATTGATGCATTTTGGTTAAAAGACCCGAAGTGGCAAAGCCTTGGGTAAAAATAGCACTTGGTGCGGTTATTGCACTTAAATTATTTTTGCGCTTTTTAAATTTTAAATAGGAAACCATATGAATAAGGGAGAAACCCCATGAAAGAAAGATTAATGATTCATATAAATCACTTAATGGGAAATGTCCTGAATAAATCCAACGAGTGACTAATAATCCTGTTATACAGAAAAAGGTGACTATCATGCCCTTTTCTGATGAATGATATAGTCCTACGACTTCATCTACTAATAAGAATAAGGTTAAAAAATGAATTGTAATTACAATTGAAACGACTGAAAAAGATATATGAGTTAATATATGCTCTAAAGTTGAAAAAATCATAAAAATTATGAAAAAAGCCTGGGTTTCTCGATTTTATGGAATGGAAATCAGGAATGAAATTCATTTTCATTATAGGACTTATTCTATCTCTTTTAGAAGATACTATGCCGCCACTCGGACTCGAACCGAGATGCTCTAGCACTGCTTCCTAAGAGCAGCGTGTCTACCGATTTCACCATAGCGGCTTGCTCGAAATCATAATAACCCATTTTTTAGTCAATCGTCGAGATTGAAGGTGAAGGGGTCAATTCAATGTAAAATGTCAAATTTGTTAGGAAGCATTTAATTTTTATTGATAAATAACAACTCGTTGAAATAGCAATTTGAAGGTTCAAAAGGAATCTTTAGTATTTATTGTATCATTTTATTTATTTAATTATCCTTTCTATTTAATTAGGTCGTCAATAGAGATTTTTTAGTTTGTGTTTTCCTAAAAGAGAACTCCTTTATTGGAACTAAACTAACTAGTTGTAACTTCAATTCATAGATAAAATTCAACAAAACAAAAAAGGGTTCTTTATCATTTTCATTTTTAAACGATTCATTTCTCATTCTTTTGTATGATTTTTATGAATCTATAAAAAAATGCTTATTAATTGACTGAATAAATGAATGAAAAAATATGATTTTTAGAGATCACAATTTCAGCACCACCCCCACCAATTTCAAAAGATTTAGGTCATTTTTGTATTAATCGTTAGCATTTTGCGTTTGTTTTAAGGATTTATCAAACCAACTAGATATTGGGTTGTACCCGTTACGTTATATAAAAAGCGTTTCGATTCCTGTCATAATTGTACCATACTTCAAAAAAGTATTTCGAATTTTGAATTCTAAAAATATGTCTTGATTTATTTTCTTACATTTTCTTATACAAACATAGGATTTCTTTAGATCACTTCAAATTGATACATTATTTGTATATCCACTAAATTAGAAAAGGGGTTTTCTCCATTGGGTTGAAAACAGGGGAAGGAGATATAGTAATTCAGAGAAATAATGATTCATAAAGTTACAAAATTGAAACTAAATGGGTTAGTTTCGACAACCCAGTTAAAGCTCTTATATATGTGCTCCGCGATCCGCTATAGTATAAATAGAAAAAAAATTATTATTCTATTATTTAATTATTATAAATTGAATATTATAAAAATAACAAATTATTATAACCCTAACATAACAAATACAAATGGGCGATGGGGAAAATAAGAATCCCCCCCCGGAAATGAAAAAAAAGATATTCAAAAATTCAAAAAAGTAAAACCTTTGTATCTTATTCGAGTTAAACCAATTCAGATTACTCCAAATTTATTTGGCGTACAAAAAAACTTTTTGAATTCCCCGTAGAAAGAGATTTGGCTAATGAAAAAGCTTTCAAGGCCGCCCAATATCCTTTCTTTTTCCAAACATTTTTTCGAATACGCTTTTTTGATGTAGAAGTACGTTTTTTTGGAACTGCCATTCAAAAAAAAGTTATTCAGTGCTATAGTTGGATGTCAAAGACATCTATTTTTAAAACAAAACGATCGGTCTTTTGATGTCATTATTTATCTATTCCTATAGATTTTTTAAATTATAATTATATATATACTACAATACAAATTGCATAAAAAAATGAATAGAGATGGGAAAATCGCATAAAATGCTTCTATTCTAGAACAAAAAAACAATATAACCCTTTTTTATTTTTATTCCATACACTATCCAGAAAAAAAAAGAAGAATTTGTATTTAATTTATTGGTACCTTTCTTTTTTATATCTCCATTCAAATCTATAGGATAGATTAGGATCTATATCTATTATGATATATAAATCGAATTGATGAAATCAAAAAAACGAAAAAAAAAAGTCTTTCTTTTTCTATCTCCGCCCAGTTTTTTGTTGTCTTACATTTATAATTTATACATCTCCATTTATACATGAAAACTACATCAAAATAAAAAGTGTAAAACCCATTTTATCTACCTATGCAAACTTGAATTTGATTTTTTTTCCATAAATTGGTCAAGCTCGAAGAGAGGTTATGCCCAATTTTCATTTTCAACCAAATTCGAATGAGACTCGTAGTTAATCTGTTAAAGGATACATAATTTTGAAAAAAAAAAAGAATATTTTATTATATTAATAGTCATTTTTCTTTTAATTATATGTAAATAGAAAGAAAATATCGGATAGTCTTTCCTCCAAGAAAAGGTTCATTTATTGTAGTGGAAGACAATCAATCAGTTCCGCGATGAAAATGAACTAGTTAATAAGTTCGAATAAACAAACTAAAATAATTCGTTTTTCTTTTAAGTTCTAGGACATCCTCGGATTTATATCATACTTTTGGGGGGGGAATTCTTTGTATTTTTGATCGATGTATCTAACTTATTGTAAATAGAAATTATTGTAATATGTAATAATAAATAATAATTGATATTTTCAGAAAAATATTACTATAATGAAAAAAAGAATTCTTTTGTTTTTCATTATAGTAACTCGGCGAGATCATTTGATTACTTCTAACTTCGAAATTTGAATATTTTTGAAATAGTTGTGAAAGATTAAAAAATTAAGAATAGAAAATTCCAGTTAACTTTGTAATCTCTCGATTTTTTTATTGCTCCTTTTCAATCAAAAGAGATAAGAGCCGGTGAATCAGAAACGATTAATTAAGAAAGAATAACAAAAAAGTTTTTATGGAGCATGCATATCAATATTCATGGATCATACCTTTTGTTCCACTTCCCATTCCTATTTTAATAGGAATGGGACTCCTACTTTTTCCGACGGCAACAAAAAATCTTCGTCGTATGTGGGCTTTTCCCAATATTTTATTGTTAAGTATAGTTATGATTTTTTCGCTCGATCTGTCTATTCAGCAAATAAATGGAAGTTCTATCTATCAATATGTATGGTCTTGGACCATCAATAATGATTTTTCTTTCGAGTTTGGCTACTTTATTGATTCACTTACCTCTATTATGTCAATATTAATCACTACTGTTGGAATTTTTGTTCTTATTTATAGTGACAATTATATGTCTCATGATGAAGGATATTTGAGATTTTTTGCTTATATGAGTTTGTTCAATACTTCAATGTTGGGATTAGTTACTAGTTCGAATTTGATACAAATTTATATTTTTTGGGAATTAGTTGGAATGTGTTCTTATCTATTAATAGGTTTTTGGTTCACACGACCCGCTGCGGCAAACGCTTGTCAAAAAGCGTTTGTAACTAATCGGATAGGCGATTTTGGTTTATTATTAGGAATCTTAGGTTTTTATTGGATAACGGGAAGTTTCGAATTTCAAGATTTGTTCGAAATATTTAATAACTTGATTTATAATAATGAGGTTCATTTTTTATTTGTTACTTTATGTGCCTCTTTATTATTTGCCGGCGCAGTTGCTAAATCTGCGCAATTTCCTCTTCATGTATGGTTACCTGATGCCATGGAGGGGCCTACCCCTATTTCGGCTCTTATACATGCTGCCACTATGGTAGCTGCGGGAATTTTTCTTGTAGCCCGCCTGCTTCCTCTTTTTATAGTTATACCTTACATAATGAATCTAATATCTTTGATAGGTATAATAACGGTATTATTAGGGGCTACTTTAGCCCTTGCTCAAAAAGATATTAAGAGGGGTTTAGCCTATTCTACAATGTCCCAACTGGGTTATATGATGTTAGCTCTAGGTATGGGGTCTTATCGCGCCGCTTTATTTCATTTGATTACTCATGCTTATTCGAAAGCATTGTTGTTTTTAGCATCCGGATCGATTATTCATTCCATGGAAGCTATTGTTGGATATTCTCCAGAGAAAAGCCAGAATATGGTTTTTATGGGCGGTTTAAGAAAGCACGTGCCCATTACCAAAATGGCTTTTTTAGTAGGTACACTTTCTCTTTGTGGTATTCCACCCCTTGCTTGTTTTTGGTCCAAAGATGAAATTCTTAGTGACAGTTGGTTGTATTCACCGATTTTTGCAATAATAGCTTGGTCCACCGCCGGATTAACAGCATTTTATATGTTTCGGATCTATTTACTTACTTTTGAAGGACATTTAAACGTTCATTTTCAAAAATATAGTGGCAAAAAAAGTAGCTCTTTCTATTCAATAAAACTATGGGGTAAAGAAGAGCAAAAAATAATTAACAGCAATTTTCGTTTATTTACTTTATTACCATTAACAATGAATAAGAACGAGCAGCCATATACAATTGGTGAAAAAAAAGAAGCTCTTATTACTATTACGAATTTTGGCTACAAGAAGGCTTTTTCTTATCCTCATGAATCAGATAATACTATGCTATTTCCTATACTTATATTGCTTCTATTTACTTTATTT